GTGTCATAGTGTAACACTATATATATGACGAAATTTACCACATGTCAATACAGAAAAAATATACATTAGCCCTCGTTTTAGGGGTTTTTCGAGATAGCTGTGTATATTAAGGGGGAGGGGGGTTTTTCCCAAAAAAATGTATTGGCCTTTTTTTTTTTTTCCGGACCCCGGGGTACCTATATAATATAGTATATGCCTAAATATGAAATCTTTGTGGTTAGGAATTTTTAGTTTTTCCCATTAATCAAATAATTAACTCTTAATAGTATGAGGTTTAATAAAATGTCTTTATTAAATTTATATTCAATTATTCATATCTATGGATGGGGGTTAAACTGAATAGTGGGTTCTTTTTTGTGAGTTACTGCCTTATCTTGATAGATATAAGACCAGCGAATGATATAAGTAGCGAGGTTTTAGTGATATTATGTTGAGTATAGGACCAATCTAACTTGGTGTACCGGCCGCCACCCGACAGGGAAGCCTGGAGGGTTAGTAATTGTCTCATCCCCCAAAAAAAACTGGGAGGCCTGGAAATCTTGAGACGATTAAGAGTCGGAATGACAATCGAGGGAGCTAGAGTGATTTCAGGCTGACGCGATGAACAGACGTATGCCTACCAAGGGTGCCAAATGCGAACATTTGAGCAAGATTAGAGGATTATTAAAGATCGATACCACAAACCATGCAAAGGGGGATATATTAGGGTATTGGTCGGTTCTCGCCAGCCGTGACCGTTAGTGGACAACCAATATTATTCATGATTAAGAGTATGGGTGCGTCAGATTTATGGTTAAGAATAAAATGGGGTAACTGAGTGGATAATTAGTGATGGCTTTGCTGTAAATAATAAAATAAGGATTAAAAATTTTATGTAATGGAATAGCTGTACCTTTATTAATGAGTACCATACACACATGTGTAATGAAATAGTTGATAGTCAGTTAATGGGTATTATTTATAGTACTATATATATAATCATGGACTTAATTACATATAAAAACATAATCTGATAACATATAATATTGGAAGATCATAAAGATGGGGGTTAAAAATTATATATAGTGTTTTAGTTGGACATTTATTAATGAGTATTATACATAGTATGTGATGAAATAGTTGACAGTCGATTAATGAGTATTATACATAGTAGTATATATGTATACATTAAGTATATGTGGACTTAATAATATAGATGTATATCTGACTAGTATGCGTCAGAGTTGTCGACCAGCAAATGCTGGTCTATTTCAGGAGGTAGTTTAAGCAGAATCTTGGCTTTGGGAGCCAAGGATGGGAGTTCAACCCTCTCTTTCCTGAATACAATTTGTTTTGGGGAGGGATTTCACCTCCAATCTTTGGTTTACAAGACCAATGCCTTGGATTTAGGCTACCAGAACACATTAAAGGTTAAGAATCTTATTTTCTCACCAGCCGGCAAGGGGAAGAAGGATGAGAAATAAGAGGAAGTAGATAACTGAGGCAATTTGTCCAATAATGATAAATGGTTGTTCTACTGGTTGGCCCCCAATTCATGTTAGGATGATTGTATTGGTGACTAGTGTTCAGAATAAGGTTTGAGTGATTGGGCGGAATATGGCACTTCGTTGTTTAGACGTGTGGAGTAAGGGTACTAACATGAGAATAAGAATTGAGAATAAGAGGGCAAGGACTCCTCCTAATTTATTGGGGATAGAGCGTAGGATTGCATAGGCAAATAGGAAGTATCATTCTGGTTTAATATGGGGTGGTGTAAGTAATGGGTCGGCTGGAATAAAGTTTTCTGTGTCTCCTAGTAAATTTGGTGAGAATAGGGCAAGGAATGAGAGTAGGAGTATAAGAATGAAGAAGCCTAGGAGGTCTTTGTAGGAAAAATATGGGTGAAATGGAATTTTGTCTGTGTTTGAGTTGAGCCCCGTGGGGTTATTGGAGCCTATTTCATGGAGGAAGAGGAGGTGTAAGAGGGTAAGTGCAGTAATTAGGAAAGGAAATAAGAAGTGGAAGGCGAAGAACCGGGTGAGGGTGGCATTATCAACTGAAAACCCCCCTCAAATTCATTGGACTAAGATGTTACCAATGTAGGGGAAAGCTGATAAGAGATTTGTAATGACTGTTGCCCCTCAAAATGATATTTGTCCTCAGGGGAGAACGTAGCCTACGAAGGCTGTGGCTATTAATAAAAATAATAGGATAACTCCAATATTTCATGTCTCTTTATTAAGATAAGACCCGTAGTAAAATCCTCGGGCAACATGAAGGTAAATGCAGACGAAGAAGAGTGAAGCTCCGTTGGCATGAATATTACGAATAAGTCAGCCGTAATTGACGTCTCGGCAGATATGGACAACTGATGAGAAGGCGGATGAAATGTCTGGGGTGTAATGTATGGCTAGGAAGAGGCCAGTGAGGATTTGGATGATGAGGCAAAGTCCTAGGAGTGAGCCGTAGTTTCATCAAATTGAGATGTTGCTTGGGGCGGGGAGGTCAATGAGTGAGCTGTTAATAATTTTAAATAATGGATGGGTTTTTCGAATATTTATGGTCATTGGGTTCTTGTAGTTGAATAACAACGGTAGTTTTTCAGATTACCAGTCTTAGTTAAAATCTAAGTGGGAATTTATGATTTATTTAGTATTTATTATAATATTGGGTTTTATTATAGGTTTAGTAGCAGTGGCTTCAAATCCCTCTCCTTATTACGCAGCTCTTGGTTTAGTAATTTCTGCTGGCGTGGGGTGTGGTTTATTAGTGAGTTCTGGAAGTTCTTTTTTGTCATTAGTTCTATTTTTAATTTATCTTGGTGGGATATTAGTTGTGTTTGCTTATACTGCGGCACTTGTTGCAGAGCCTTATCCAGAGTCGTGGGGGGATTGGTCCGTACTTATTTATGTTCTATTTTATGTGGGGGTTTTAATATATGTTAATAAGTATTTTGTGGGTAGTTGGGGGTGAGGGTGGTTTGGTGGTGATGAAATTAATGGTTTGGAGGTGGTCCGTGGTGATTTTGGTGGTGTGGCTTTGTTGTATTCTTATGGGGGATATTTGTTGATGTTAAGTGGTTGAATACTACTTTTGGCTTTATTTGTTGTGTTAGAATTAACCCGTGGTATTTCTTGGGGGACATTGCGTGTGGTTTAGATCATAATTAAGGTGGCTAGGGTGAGTGTGAGGAAAAAAATTATAAAGTAAATTTTAATAAAGCCTTGTTGTGGCAGTGTGAGAAGTTTAATTATGGCTGTTTGTTGGACTAGTTTATTTTTAGGTCCCATTTTTTCATTTCATGTTAAGTCGACCAGGTGGGTGGAGATGGTTTGAGCTCAGTAAAGGCTAATTTTAGGGTAAAGGCGGTGGATAATTGGTGGAAAATAGCCTAATATGTTGGAGAAATTATGGGCAGGCAGGGCCGGGTAAATTTTAAATTGGTGTTTGGTGAGGTTAGTTAGTTCTAGTGCTAAGAGGAGACCAATAATTGTTACTAGGAGGGCTGAGAGTTTAAGGGTGGGGGGCATTGTTAGAATTTGTGTCTTGGTGGGTGTTATGTTAAGGGTGATGAGTAAACCAGCCAGGATACTTCCATAGGCTAGACGTTTAATGGGTTTTAATACTAGAGGATTATTTTCGTTAATGGGTATAAGGGGGAAGAATCGTGGTGAATTTATTAGTGTGAAAAAGATAAGTCGGAGGCTGTAAATGGCAGTGAAGGAGGTGGCCAGGAGGGTCAGGGTTAGGGCTCAGGCGTTTAGGTTAGATGTGTTTATAGCTTCAATGATAGCATCTTTTGAGAAGAAACCGGAAAGGAAGGGTATTCCTGTTAGGGCGAGGCTACCAACTGTGAGGGATGAGGCAGTAAATGGAAGTAGTTTGTGAAGACCTCCCATCTTTCGGATATCTTGTTCATTATCTAGGCTGTGAATAATAGAGCCGGAGCAAAGAAAAAGTATAGCCTTAAAGAAGGCGTGTGTACAAATATGAAGAAAGGCTAATTGGGGCTGATTTAGGCCGATAGTTACTATTATGAGGCCTAATTGGCTGGATGTGGAGAAGGCTACGATCTTTTTGATATCGTTTTGGGTGAGGGCACAGGTAGCTGTAAATAGAGTTGTCAATGCTCCTAAGCATAGGCAAGCTGATAAGATTAGCTGATTATCTTGAATTAAGGGATGAAGCCGGATTAGAAGAAATACACCGGCTACGACTATTGTGCTGGAGTGAAGTAGGGCGGAGACTGGAGTAGGCCCCTCCATGGCTGATGGCAGCCATGGGTGGAGGCCGAATTGTGCTGACTTTCCAGCAGCAGCTAATACTAGGCCTAGTAGGGGTAAAGTCAGGTCCGTGTTTTTAGATAGAATGAATATTTGTTGGGTTTCTCATGAATTGAGGTTTATAGCTAGTCATGCCATACTTAGGATTAGTCCGATATCTCCAATTCGGTTGTAGATTACTGCCTGAAGAGCTGCGGTATTAGCGTCTGCTCGGCTGTGTCATCAGCCGATTAGGAGGAAGGATATGATGCCTACTCCTTCTCAGCCAATGAATAGTTGAAACAGGTTGTTAGCGGTAATAAGAATAATTATTGTTATAAGAAAGAGGAGAAGGTATTTAAAGAAGCGATTGAAGTTTGGGTCTGTGTGTATATATCAGAGTGCAAATTCTAGGATGGATCATGTGACGTAGAGGGCTACAGGTGTAAAGATAATAGAATAGAGATCGAATTTAAAGCTTATATTGATGTTTATTGGTCCCAGGTTAATTCAGTTTCAATTGGTTGTGATGGACTCTACTCCTTGGTCCAAAAATAAGGATAAGGGGACTAGGCTAATAAAGAATGAGAGTTTAACGGCTGTTTTGACGTGAGTGGATGCTCAGTTGTGGCCAACAGACTCTTGTGGTGCGGTGATGGACATAAATAAGGGGTAGAGAAGAATAATGAAAATTAATAAGAATGAAGAGTTAAAGATAATTGAGTTCATGGCTATTGCCTGGAGTTGCACCAAGAGTTTTTGGTTCCTAAGACCAATAGATGACTATTATCTTTCAAAAGCTTAAGTGAGCCGTGGATTCGAACCACGGACAGAAAGAATTAGCAGTTCTTTTTGTCCCTGACCTCTCTTGGTGAATAAAAAGATTTCAACTTTTATTTTTAGAATCACAATCTAACGTTTTAATTAAACTATAAACACAAAATGTTCATCCTAAGATAAGTTCCGGCTTGGTGATGATAAGAATTGTAGGGAGAAGGTGAAGATACATGAGTAGGTGTTCTCGTGTATAAGATGGTGTTAAGAAAAGTAGATGTTGTGGTGTAGGGCCTCGTTGTGTTATTAAAAATATATATAATGAGTAGGATGCTGTTAGTAGTACACCTGTGCCGGTTAGGATAATAGTTCAGTTTGATCATTTGAATAGGGAGGAAATAATAAGTAGTTCTCCTATGAGGTTGGGGCTAGGGGGTAAGGCGAGGTTAGCTAAGTTGGCTAGAAATCATGATGTTCCTATGAGTGGAAGAATAATTTGAGTGCCCCGGGCCAGGAGTAATGTTCGGCTGTGAATGCGTTCATAATTAGTGTTGGCCAGACAGAAGAGTATAGATGAGATCAATCCGTGGGCAATTATAAGGGCTGTAGCGCCTGCGAAGCTTCAGGGGGTTTGAATAAGGATGGCTGCTGCCACAAGGCCTATGTGGCTAACTGATGAGTAGGCAATTAATGACTTAAGATCTGTTTGTCGTAAACAAATGGAGCTGGTCATAATAATGCCTCAAATTGCTAGAATTAGGAAGGGGTAGGCTATTTCTTTTGTGAGGGGGTCGAGTATAACAATGATTCGTATCATGCCGTAGCCTCCCAGTTTAAGGAGAACTGCAGCCAGGATTATAGAGCCGGCGATTGGGGCCTCTACGTGGGCCTTGGGTAATCAGAGGTGGACGCCGTATAGGGGTATTTTAACTAAGAAAGCGACTAGACAGGCAACCCATCAAAATTTGTTGGCCCATGTGTGGAGGTTGACGGGGTTGGGGTATTGTAGGATAAGTATTGATAAAGTGCCTAGGTCTTTTTGTAGGATGAGTAAAGCAATTAATAGGGGTAAGGAGCCTGCAAGGGTGTAGAATAGAAAGTAAATGCCAGCATTAAGGCGCTCAGTTTGATTACCCCATCGTGTGATGATAATAAGGGTCGGAATGAGTGTTGCTTCAAATATAATATAAAATAGGATTATCTCTGTTGCGCTAAATGCTATAATTAGGAGGGCTTGAAGGGTGATGAGTAGGGAAATATAGGTTTGTTGTCGTTTATGGGGCTCAGAGGATAAGTGTTTAAGGCTGGCTAAGAGTATGAGTGGCAGGAGTCAGCAGGTAAGTGCAAGTAGGGGGGCCGAAAGAGGGTCAATACCAAGAAAGAGGTTGGAGTAATTTCAGCCTATTTCAAAGTCTCATTTAAATCAGATCAGACTTAGTGAGGCAATTAAAAGACTATTGGAAATAGTAGAAGTTCACATTCATTTTTTGGGTGAAACTCATGAAATTGGGAATAAAAGGAGGGTTGGAATAAGAATTTTTAACATTGGAGAAGGTTAAGGTTATTAAGATGATCAGTTCCGTGGGTGCGAGTGGCGGCCACGAGAAGGGCCAGGCCTGAGCTTGCTTCGCAGGCTGAGAATGTTAGTAGGATTATGGGTGCCAAGGATAAAGAGGGTGAACTTATTGTCATGGACCAGATAGCGATTGCAAGGAAGAGGGAGAGTATTATTCCTTCAAGACAGATAAGGGCGGATAAGAGATGGGAGCGATTGAAAGCTAGTCCTGTGAGACCGAGAATAAATGCTGAGGTAATTGTGAAGTAAATAGGAGTCATAAGGCACTTATGGGTTTTCACCATAATTTATTAAGTCGAAATTAATGGTCTTTTTTGGACTAAGTGCCTATTCTGCTCATTCAAGGCCGCCTTGAAGTCATTCATAGACTAGGCCTAGTGTGAGTAGAATAATAATGATGGAGGCTCATAAGGTTGTGATAAGTGGGGAAGTGAGTTGATCGCCCCACGGCAGGGGGAGAAGTAGGGCAATTTCTAAATCAAATAGTAGAAAAAGAATTGCTACTAGGAAAAACCGGAGGGAGAAGGGGAGGCGTGCAGATCCTAAGGGATCAAATCCGCACTCGTAAGGTGATAATTTTTCACTGTCTGGGTTAAGAGCTGGCAGTCAGAATGCGACGAATGCTAGGATTAGGGAAACGAGGGCGGGGATGGCGATAGATAATGTAATGAGATTCATTACTTCTCCTTGGGGTTTAACCAAGATTGAATGATTGGAAGTCATTTGTACTAGTTTATACTAGAAAAGTATTATGAGCCTCATCAATAAATTGATACATAGAGGAATAGTCATACTACGTCGACAAAGTGTCAGTATCATGCGGCGGCTTCAAAGCCAAAGTGGTGTTCTGATGTAAAGTGGAAAAGGATTTGGCGTAGCAAACAGACTATAAGAAATGTTGAGCCGATAATAACATGGAGACCGTGAAAGCCTGTTGCTACGAAGAAGGTTGTTCCGTAAACCCCGTCGGCAATAGTAAATGGGGCTTCATAATACTCTATGGCTTGAAGAGCCGTAAAGTAAAAACCGAGTATAACTGTGAGTGTAAGGGCCTGAATGGCCTCTTTTCGATTGCCTTCTATGATACTATGATGGGCTCAGGTGACTGTCACTCCGGAGGCCAAGAGTACAGCAGTGTTGAGTAGGGGGACTTCAAAGGGGTCTAAGGGGCTGATTCCTGTGGGGGGTCAGCAGCCACCTAGTTCAGGGGTTGGGGCCAGACTAGAGTGATAAAATGCTCAGAAAAAGCCAAGGAAGAAGAAGACTTCTGATATGATAAAGAGAATTATTCCGTAGCGCAGGCCTTTCTGGACTGGCGGGGTGTGATGGCCTTGGAATGTTCCCTCTCGAATAACATCTCGTCATCATTGAATAACTGTGAGGGTGAGAAGAATCAGTCCTAGGAGAAGAAGTGTTATGGTGTGAAAATGGAATCAAATGGCTAGGCCGGAGGTTAAGAGGAGAGCAGCGATGGCTCCTGTTAATGGTCATGGGCTTGGGTCAACTATATGATATGCGTGTGCTTGGTGGGCCATTATTAGACGTTTTCTTGTAAATATAGACTTAGGAGTAGTACAAATACGTAGGCTTGAATCATAGCTACGGCCACTTCTAGAAGGGTGAGGAGAAATAATACAATAGAAGTTAGGATTGCTACTGCAGGTATGGTGGAGATTAATACAAAGGCTGCGGTTGCAATTAGTTGTATTAATAGGTGGCCTGCTGTAAGATTGGCTGTAAGTCGGACTCCCAGGGCAAGAGGGCGAATAAACAGGCTAATAGTTTCGATAATGATGAGAATTGGAATTAAAGGGGTAGGGGTTCCTTCTGGAAGGAGGTGTCCTAGGGCAATAGTGGGTTGATTTAGTATGCCAATTAAGACTGTTGTTAATCAGAGGGGAAGGGCAAAAGCCATGTTTAATGAGAGTTGTGTTGTTGGCGTAAATGTGTAGGGGAGGAGCCCTAGAAGATTAATGGTAATTAAGAAGAGTATAAGTGCTGTAAGAATAATGGCTCATTTATGTCCTCCGAGATTAAGTGGTTGTAGAAGCTGGTGGGTAAATCGGGTAATGAATCATGTTTGTAGGGTGACCAGGCGGTTATTAAGTCACCGGTTGGAGGGGGCTTGGAAGATCACTGCTGGTATAATAATTGCTAGGGCAATTAAGGGCAGGCCTATTAGTGAAGGGCTTAAAAATTGATCAAAGAAGTTTAGGATCATGGTCAGTTTCAGGGTTCTGGTTTTTGTTTTTCAGTATTTTTGGGGGTGGGGTCATAGTTAAGTAAGTAAGATGTCAGTTTGTGGGGTAAGACAACCAAGAAAAACAATCAGGAAAATAAAAAGATTAAGAATCATGGATTGAGATTGAGTTGAGGCATGTCACTAAGGGTGGTTGGGAGTCACCAATATTTAGCTTAAAAGGCTAATGCTGGACCCTGTTAGCTTCTTAATGAGACTTCTTCTATTATTAATGAAGATCAATTCTCAAAGTGTTCAAGAGGTACTGCCTCAACCACAATTGGCATAAAGCTGTGGTTAGCGCCACAAATTTCTGAACACTGTCCATAATAAACACCAGGCCGGGAGATAATAAAGGCGGCTTGGTTTAGGCGTCCTGGGACGGCATCTATTTTTACTCCGAGTGCTGGAATTGTTCAGGCGTGTAGGACATCTTCTGCGGTTACTAGGACTCGAATGGGGGATTCTATTGGAACAACCATGCGATGGTCTGTCTCTAGAAGTCGAAATTGTCCAGGGTTTAAGTCTTCAGTTTGGATTATGTAAGAGTCAAATTCTAAGTTTTCATAGTCTGTATATTCATAGCTTCAATACCATTGGTGGCCTAGGGCTTTAATTGTAATATGAGGATCATTAATTTCGTCTATTAGATATAAGATCCGTAGTGATGGTAGTGCAATTATAATAAGAATGATAGCGGGTAAGATAGTTCATACAATTTCAATTTCTTGTGAGTCTAAAATATACTTATTAGTTAGTTTAGTAGTTACTATTGCAACAATAATATAGAGAACTAATGTGCTAATAAGAAAAACAATTATTAATGTGTGGTCGTGGAAGTGGAGAAGTTCTTCTATGATTGGGGAGGCTGCGTCTTGAAATCCTAATTGTGATGGGTGTGCCATTGGTTCAAGATTCGTGGGACTTTCACCCACAATTTCACCTTGACAAGGTGATGTAATTAATTTACTAGAGTCTCAAGAAAGTGACAGAGTGGTGATGTGGTTGGCTTGAAACCGACTTATGGGGGTTCAATTCCTTCCTTCCTTGTTAATAAGTGGGTTGTTGAACTTGAACGAAAGCTGGTTCTTCATAGGTGTGGTAGGGAGGGGGACAGCCATGAAGTCACTCTACATTAGTATTAGAGAGTTCAATGGATAGTACTTCACGTTTTGAGGCAAATGCTTCTCAGATCATAAATAATAAGATAATGACAGCGACTAGTGAGACTAGAGATCCGATGGAGGAGACCACATTTCAAAGGGTGTACGCATCTGGGTAGTCTGAGTAACGTCGGGGCATGCCTGCTAGACCTAAGAAATGTTGGGGAAAGAAGGTTAAATTCACCCCAATAAATATAATTGAAAATTGAATTTTTGCTCATGTGGAGTGAAGTGTGTAGCCTGTAAAAAGTGGGAATCAGTGGACAAAGCCTGCTATAATGGCAAATACTGCCCCCATTGAAAGAACATAATGGAAGTGGGCTACAACATAGTAGGTGTCATGGAGGACAATATCAAGTGAAGAATTAGCTAGAACAATTCCTGTTAGGCCTCCAACAGTAAATAAGAAAATGAAACCGAGTGCTCAGAGTAGTGGTGTTTCTCATTTAATGGAGCCGCCATGAAGGGTGGCCAGTCAGCTAAAGACTTTAACACCTGTTGGAATGGCAATAATTATTGTGGCTGATGTAAAGTATGCTCGTGTGTCTACATCTATTCCTACTGTGAATATGTGATGTGCTCAAACGATGAAACCTAAGAGGCCGATAGCTATTATTGCTCAGACTATACCCATATAGCCAAATGGCTCTTTTTTGCCTGAGTAATAAGCAACTACATGTGAGATTATCCCAAATCCGGGTAGAATCAGAATGTAGACTTCGGGGTGACCGAAGAATCAGAATAAGTGTTGGTATAGAATGGGGTCGCCCCCCCCAGCCGGGTCAAAGAAAGTTGTGTTGAGATTACGATCCGTAAGTAGTATAGTGATACCGGCTGCTAGAACTGGGAGGGCTATAAGAAGTAAGACAGTTGTAACGAGAATTGATCACACGAATAAGGGTGTTTGGTACTGAGAGATTGCTGGTGGTTTTATGTTAATAATTGTGGTGATGAAGTTAATGGAGGCTAGAATAGATGAAATACCTGCCAAGTGAAGAGAGAAAATTGTTAAGTCTACGGAGGCCCCCGCGTGGGCCAGGTTTCCTGCCAAAGGGGGGTAGACAGTTCAACCTGTTCCGGCCCCGGCTTCAACTCCAGCGGAGGCTAGGAGGAGGAGAAAAGAGGGGGGTAGAAGTCAAAAACTTATGTTATTCATGCGTGGGAAGGCCATGTCCGGGGAGCCAATTATTAAAGGGACGAGTCAATTACCAAACCCGCCGATTATAATTGGTATAACCATAAAAAAGATTATTACAAAGGCATGGGCTGTAACAATGACATTATAAATCTGATCGTCACCTAGGAGGGACCCCGGCTGACTTAGTTCCGCCCGGATTAAAAGACTTAGGCCAGTTCCGACCATACCTGCTCAGGCACCAAAAATTAAGTAAAGGGTGCCGATATCTTTGTGATTAGTAGAGAATAATCAACGATTAATTGCCACAGGTAAGATGGCTGAGAGTTAAGCGGCGGCCTGTAGTCCCGCGAAGAGAGGTTAGAGTCCTCTTCTTACCAAGCCCCGTAGTAAAGTTTACACAAGATTGCAAATCCTGAGACGGAGATGAAAGGCTCTCCCGGGGCTTCTCCCGCCTTTTACTCTACGGCGGGAGAAGCCTAGATAAAAGTTCGCTGGATTGAACGCTTAGCTGTTAATTAAGATGTTGCAGGATCAAGGCCTGTTTATCTAGAAGATTTTAGTTTAATTAAAGCATCTGGGTTGCATTCAGAGGATGTGAGATAGAGTCTTGCAAGTCTTATCAGAAGTTAAGAGATTTTAACTCTTACTGAAAGCTTTGAAGGCTTTTGGTCTTGTTAACCTAAATTTCTTATATAAGTAGTGTTAATAGTGTGGGGGTCAGGGGGAGGAGAAGAAGAGAGAGTGAAGTGGTGGTTGTAAGTAAGATGTTTATTTGTGTGGTTTTTGTCTGTCAGGAGGAGAGGAAGAAAATAGGGGTGGGGGAAATAGTAAGGGTTATTATATAACAGAGGCGCAGATAAAAGAATAGACTGAGGAGGGTGGCTAGGGCTATAATAGTGGCTGGGACTAGGAGGTCCTGTTTAGTTATTTCTTGTAAGATAAGTCATTTTGGTATAAACCCTGAGAGTGGGGGCAGGCCTCCTAATGAGAGTAAAGTAACTAATGATATGATTGAGAGTAGCGGGGATTTAGTGGCTGATACAGAAATTGAGTTAATTTTTGTTGAATTAAGTGTATTGAATAGAAGAAATATTGAGGTTGTCATGATGATGTAAAGGGTGAGGTTTAGTAAGGCCAGGTTAGGGGCGAAGTGGATAATGGTAACTATTCATCCTAGGTGAGCAATTGAGGAGTATGCTAGGATTTTTCGTAATTGTGTTTGATTGAGTCCGCTTCACCCTCCGACGATAATGGAGGCAATGCCTAAAGTTATGAGGATGTTTGGGTTAAGAAGTGGATAAAGTTGGAAGAGGATGGCAAAGGGGGCAAGTTTTTGTCATGTTGAAAGGATAAGTCCTGTGGTTAGGTTCAGTCCTTGGAGAACTTCTGGTAATCAGAAATGTATAGGGACTAGGCCAATTTTTAGGGCTAGGGCTAGTGTGATTAGTGTGGCGGAGGTTGGTGAAAGTATGTCGGTAATATTTCACTGTCCCGTTGTTCAGGCGTTTGTTGTACCTGCGAATAGAAGAAGTGCAGAGGCTGTTGCTTGTGTAAGGAAATATTTAGTGGTGGCTTCTACTGCACGTGGGTGTTGTTGGTGAATTATTAGGGGGATAATAGCTATGGTATTAATTTCTAGTCCTATCCAGATTAGAAGTCAGTGAGAGCCTATAAATGTGATTGTGGTGCCTAGGCCTAGGCTTAGGAGGAGGAGGGATAATACGAGGGGGTTCATTAGTAGAGGAAGGATTTTAACCAACATGGTAGGGGTATGGGCCCAAAAGCTTAATTAGCTGACTTTACTTTAGGAAGTAGTATAGTTGGAAGTACATAGAGTTTTGATCTCTAGGGGGCAGGTTCAAGTCCTGTTTTTCTAAGGAAGGGGAATGATTTTAACATTCATGATTCACTCTATCAAAGTGATCCTTTAGTTCAGGCACGCTTCCTTAGGTAAGGGGTGGGAGGCTTGCTATGGAGGTTGGTAGTGTAATGTGTCATAAAATGAGGGCTAGTGTGAGGGGTAAGAAGTTTTTTCACACTAGGTGTATGAGTTGATCGTAGCGGAATCGTGGATAGGAGGCGCGAATTCATAGGAATAGGAGAGTTAATATGGTTGCTTTAATTATAAGGCTCAGTGTTGAAATTTGGGGTAGGAGGGGGTTGTAAGAAATGCCTATGAAGAGGATGACGGATAGTGTATTTATTATTAGAATATTTGAGTATTCAGCTAGGAAAAATAGGGCAAATGGTCCTCCTGCATATTCAATGTTGAACCCAGAGACTAGTTCTGATTCACCTTCGGTAAGATCGAATGGGGCTCGGTTGGTTTCTGCTAGGGTTGAGAYATACCACATTATAGCTAGTGGTCAGGCTGGGATAAGAAGTCATACTGTTTCTTGGGTGAAGTTAAATGTGTGTAGTGTGAAGCCCCCGGCTATAATTACTAAGGATAGTAGAATTAAGCCTAGGGTGACTTCATATGAGATAGTTTGTGCTACAGCACGTAGGGCTCCTATTAGGGCATATTTAGAATTTGAGGCCCAACCAGAGCCCAGAATAGTGTAAACAGTTAGGCTGGAAATGGCTAGGATAAATAGTAAGCCTAGGTTAAGATTTAGGATGGAGTGGGGGAGGGGCAGGGGCATTCATATGAGCAGGGCTAGGGTTAAGGCCATGGTTGGGGTGGCCAGGAAGAGAAAGTGGGATGAGTGAGACGGGCGTACTGGTTCTTTAGTAAAGAGTTTTAATCCATCAGCGATTGGTTGGAGAAGGCCGTAGGGTCCGACTACATTAGGGCCTTTACGAAGTTGTATGTAGCCTAGGATTTTCCGTTCTACTAGGGTGAGGAATGCTGTGGCTAATAAGACTGGAATAATATAGGTTAGAGGGTGAATAATTTGAGTGACGATAATTTTTAACATGGTTAAGGAGAGGAATTGAACCTCTGGATCAAAGAGTTTAGGTCTTTTGCAATTACCAGGCTCTGCCACCTTAACGACTATAATCTTTAGTAGGGGGTTAACCCCCCTTTGCTGTTTAAGTTAATCTCAACAGATGGGGGAGAAGCGTGCCTGGGGCATTGGCTTCATTTTCCCGGTCCTTTCGTACTGGGGAAAATATCTACATAGATAGAAACTGACCTGGATTACTCCGGTCTGAACTCAGATCACGTAGGACTATTAATCGTTGAACAAACGAACCCTTAATAGCGGTTGCACCATTAGGATGTCCTGATCCAACATCGAGGTCGTAAACCCTTTCGGCGATATGGACTCTTAGAAAGGATTGCGCTGTTATCCCTAGGGTAACTTGGTTCATTGATCAGGGTATAGCCCTGGGTCATTATTCGTTAGATATTCTATTAATCAGAACTGTCGTTCTGACTTTTAAGTAAAAATACTCAATCGATAAGGAGGTTTTCTTTTACTCCTTGGTCGCCCCAACCGAAAACATTAAGTTAGGTTACTATTAGAATGGTTAAGTCTTTAGATTAATTGATAAATAAGATAGTAACTTAAGTGTTTAAAGCTCCATAGGGTCTTCTCGTCTTATGGTTATATCCCCGCTTCTGCACGGGGAAATCAATTTCATTGATTAGAAAATAGAGACAGGTAAACTCTCGTGATGCCTTTCATACGGGTCTTCAATTAAAAGACAAGTGATTACGCTACCTTCGCACGGTCATAATACCGCGGCCGTTAAACAATGTCACAGGGCAGGCGGGACCTCTTATATTGGGATTGCAAGAGGCGATGTTTTTGGTAAACAGGCGGAGTTTGTGTTTGCCGAGTTCCTTTATTTTCTTTAAATCTTTCCTATGAACACTCCTGTGTAGGGTTAACGATATAATAAATGTGTTTTTCTAGTTTACTATTCTTAATATTATGACCTCAGGTTGGTGTCGGTTAATAATCAGTGATTGAATTCTTTCTGACTTACACGGGTGTTTTGGAGAGGTTAGTCCTCTAATTACTCATTTTAGTATAAGTTCTTTTATCAGATAGATAAAAAAACCCAATATTGGTTAGGGGGTTTGGAGAAGTATATCGGAATTATTGGTTGGTTTAGGGCTGGAGCTATGACGCTTGCTAATCAGATGGCTGCTTTTAGGCCTACTGGGGTGGGGTCCTTTAATAATATGATCATTACCCTCCTAATAAAGTTGTTTCTTAATTCAAAAGAGTTGTACCTCTTTTGAATAACTAATAATTCTTACAAGTATCTTGTGTAGATAGTCTTCGTTGATGGGGTGGAGAATTATTGCAGGATTTAAGTTCTTTTTTTGGGTAACCAGCTATCACTAGGCTCGGTAGGCTTTTCACCTCTACTCGGGAGTCTTCCCACTCTTTTGCCACAGAGACGGGTTGGCTCTAGTACGCTGCTCCGGAGTAGCTCGTCTAGTTTCGGGAAGGTGGACTTAAGATCTTTTTGCCCACTTGTTCTTACTAAATCATGATGCAAAAGGTACAGGGGTTAATCTTTGCTTTTTGTTACTTTAATGATTTGTTTCAGTTCTTTTTCAGCTTTCCCTTGCGGTACTTTTTCTATAGCGCTAAGTGTTTCTGTTCTATCGCCTATACTAGGATTGTGAAAATGTTTTAAGTACAAAATATTAATACAGTTTATTAGTAATATTGAAGCTAATTAATGGTGGTTAGGCTAGTTTTAAGGTTCAAGATAACTCGAGTTGCACGGGTATTTCCTCGGTGTAAGGGAGGTGCTTTACTAATTTAGCTATATTTTGATTATTCCAAGTGCACTTTCCAGTACACTTACCATGTTACGACTTGCCTCCTCTTGGGGTAAAAAGTTATTTATAAAATGGAGTGATATAAGTTGAGGAGAGTGACGGGCGGTGTGTGCGCGCCTCAGAGCCGATTTCAGAAAAATATGCTAAGTTCTTCTTACTGCTAAATCCACCTTATAAGTGATTTTTCATTTTACTGTCCGTGTTTTCTTTAGAGAAAATGTAGCCCATTTCTTTCCACTTCATTCGCTACACCTCGACCTGACGTTTTGGAGGAAGTCCATTATGCTTACTTCTGTGCCCTCATGGGGTGAGCTGACGACGGCGGTATATAGGCGGTAAAAGCAAGAAGTGGTAAGGTTTAACGTGGATTATCGGTTATAGAACAGGCTCCTCTAGGGGGGTCTGGGGCACCGCCAAGTCCTTTGGGTTTTAAGCTAGCGCTTGTAGTACTCAGGCGGACTTAAACAAAGTAAGTGGTAGTAAAGGTCTATTTATGGTTAGGCATAGTAGGGTATCTAATCCTAGTTTGTGTCTTAACTGTCGTGAGGTCAAAAGCTCTAAGTTGTTAAAGTTACTTTCGTCAGTGTATTATTCCTTTTATAGGTGCGTATGACAGCTTTATAAGGTTATAACTCTAGTACTTTTTAGAAACTTTTAATCACCCTTTACGCCGTGAAGTATTAATGTGAGTTACTCGTATAACCGCGGTGGCTGGCACGAGATTAACCAACTCTTTTAACTTTAACTGATTCAAGCTTGCGCTTATTGCTCAATGTCTATCACTGCTGAATTCCCTTGGGGGTGTGGTTAAGCGAGGTGTCATGGGTTATACACACTGTATATGCCTGATACCAGCTCCTAAACAAATAAGGGTATGATTAGGGCGTTCTCACTGGAATGTTGAAACTTGCATGTGTAAATTTGGTTAAAATTAATACTGAGGCCAGGACCAAACCTTCAGTGCTTGCGAAAGTTTTTAAATTTTATCTTAGCATTTTCAGTGCTATGCTTTGCATTAAGCTACACTAGC